GATGGTAGAAAAGGGGGAGAGATGGGGGAAGAAGATAGGAAGGGGAATAAGGGGGCTCTTTAGGCAGGAGACGGGGGAATTCCTTAAGTTAAGAAAGAAAAAAGAATAAGAACACGGATACATAACATAAAAAATAGAATAAATAAGACGATATTCGCCCTCCCCCTACATATTTAATTTCTTCTCCTATACAAAAACCAGCAAGACCTACTCCATTGGTAATTCCATCAATGACACCCTTATCGAAAAACTGCGTTAGTTCAGTTAATCCTCTTATACCCAGGGTAAAGACCCTAGTATAGAAAATATCTATATAACCACGATTATATGACCAACTGTATATCTTTTTTTTTACTTGATCCGAAAAAAACTTTTTCGGACTCTCTTTTACAAGAGAATTTATTAAATCCAAATTCTGAAAAAAGGAATAAGCGGATCCATAGAAGATATATGCTATGGATAGACCAAACATAGCTAGACTTACAGAAGAAATTGCATTAGTGATAAATTCATATGAATTTATGGAAGAATTAGAACTTTCCTGGAAAAAGTTTATTGAGGGAGTTAACCACTTTGATAATATGGTTAACTCCGCTATTCCATTATCCATTACTCCATTATCAAAATGGATTCCTATGGATCCAATGAACAAAGTAAAAAGCAGTAATATAAAAAGAGGGAATAGCATAGTATTTCCCGTTTCATGAGGATAGACAAAAGTGTTTTTAGCCCCAAAGGAAGTACTAAAGGACCCTATCCTATTTCTTGTATTACCATGAATTTTGGATATATTTTGTGAAAAAAAAGAAACTCCACTCTTCGTTGTTGATAAAATGAAATCTCTATTCACTCCTTTGGGTATCCTTTTTCCCCATAAGGATATTGAATACAACGAACCCTCTTTAGTGCTACTGTAATTTTGAAAATGAACACGCAGGTACCCATCAAAAGTAAGTAAATATATCCGAAACATATAAAACGCAGTTAATCCTGCAGTAAAAGAGGCTATTATTCCAAAAAAGGGTGAATACAACCAACTATTACTAAGGATTTCATCTTTGGACCAGAAGCAAGCAAGAGGTGGAATACCACAAAGAGAAAGCGTACCCCATAAAAAAGTAGTTCTTGTAATTGGAACGTATTTTCTTAAACCACCCATAAGAACCATATTCTGACTTTTATCTGGTGAATATCCAACAAGAGGTTCCATTGAATGAATAATGGATCCGGATCCCAAGAACAATAAAGCTTTCGAATAAGCATGAGTGATCAAATGGAATAAAGCAGCTTGATAAGAACCTATACCTAGAGCTAACATCATATAACCCAATTGAGACATTGTAGAATAGGCTAAGCTTCTTTTAATATCTCTCTGAGCAAGAGCTAAAGTAGCTCCTAAGAAGAGTGTTATTGTACCTACTAAAGAAATGAAACTCATTATTAAAGGTAGGGATATGAAAAGAGGAAGAAGTCGAGCTATAAGAAAAATCCCCGCAGCAACCATAGTTGCTGCGTGTATAAGAGCCGAAATGGGAGTGGGTCCTTCCATAGCATCGGGTAACCATACGTGAAGAGGGAATTGTGCAGATTTCGCAACTGCACCAAGGAATAATAAAAAAGCACACAAAGTAGTAAGTAAGGAATTAATCCCATTATTAGGAATCCAGTTATTAGCTATTTTGAACAAATCCCGAAACTCTAAACTACCTGTTATCCAAAAAAAACCTAAAATTCCTAATAACAGACCAAAATCCCCTACACGATTAGTTACAAAAGCTTTTTGACAAGCACTCGCTGCAATTGGCCGTGTAAACCAAAAGCCTATCAATAAATAGGAACACATTCCCACAAGTTCCCAAAAAAAATAAATTTGTATCAAATTGGAACTAGTAACCAATCCCAACATGGAAGTATTGAAAAAACTTATATAAACAAAAAATCTCAAATATCCTTCATCGTGAGACATATAATCGTCACTATAAATAAGAACGAGGATTCCTACAGTAGTAATTAGTATTAACATAATAGAAGTAAGCGGGTCGATCAAGTATCCAAATTCTAAGGAAAAATCATTATTGACGGTCCAAGACCATAGATATTGATAGATAGAACTTCCATTTATTTGTTGAATAGATAGGTGAACTGAGAATACCATAGCTATACTTAAGAGTAAAACACAAGGAAAAGCCCATATGCGACGAAGATTTTTTGTTGCTGTCGGAATAAGAATAAGTCCAAACCCCATTGACATAATAACTGGAAGTGGGAGAAGAGGGATTACCCATGCATATTGATATGTATGTTCCATAAGAAAAGAAATTGCAATTTTTACTTGAAATTTTTCTAAAAAATAAAATTGTTTCCGATTCACCAAACCAATTCTTATCTCTTTCTGAAGGAATTCAAAAAAATAAGAATAAGACAAAATACTGGAATTCTGAATTTTTCCAAATTTCTCTCATTGAAATAATCAAAAATTCAGAATGGGTTTACTTGGTTAAATTCAAAAAGTTAATTAACTAACTTTGTTACCTAGTTATTACCTAAAGAAGGATATTTGTTAAAATACAAAAAAGGATTGAATCATTTTACTTTCTATTCATTTTTGTATTTCTTTCTATTAAAATGAAGATGAAGCAGCTCTCATGTTTCGTAACTGATTGATTGAATTCCAATGAAAACCTATGTTTATAGGAAATTATCGAATATTCCTTACTTCATATAGAACTGAAATCCTAATGACTAGAATTACCTAAGTTTTAGAATGTCTTGTTTAAGAGACTAAGTATTTTTTTTTGTTTTGATTGGAATTCCATTATGGAATACCATTCTGAACTTAATTAACTATTTGAATTTTCCCTTCCTTTTATCCCCCCATCTTATATGGGGGATAGGCCGTAGATCTATATATGGAGTATACTTAATATATAAATTGATTTAAATAGAAAACCTTTGTATATATTCTATATTATTAAAACAAAGTATAAAATATATATGAAAAATATGCTAAAAAATTCTTGTCTTATCCGCATTAGAGAAAATAAAGTAAAAAAGAATTCAGAATTTCAGTTCAGTATCTAAGTATAAATACTAAGAAAAAACAGAAAGAAGAATTGATTTGCGGCAATAGATGTCTTTCACATACAACTAGAAAAAAGTAATCTCCTTTTTGAATGGCAGTTCCAAAAAAACGTACTTCGATGTCAAAAAAGCGTATTCGTAAAAATCTTTGGAAGAAAAAGACTTATTTTTCCATAGTACAATCTTATTCTTTAGCAAAATCAAGATCATTTTCCAGCGGCAGCGAGCATCCAAAACCAAAGGGTTTTTCTGGGCAACAAACAAACAAATAATCTGGTTTTGGAATAATCTGAATTGACCTATCCCAAAGAAATTCCAATTATTTAATATGAATAATTCGGATTAATTAATGAATGTACTTTTATGTGTCGAATTCCTCGGTACAATATTCTTAGAACTAACCCCTCTGATATATAGAACAAAAGTTTTTGGTATACTGTGTCCTAAGTATTCTTTTCCTATCAACGAACTTTTCATAATAGAATCCTCATATTTTATTATGAGGATTCTATTATGAAAAGTAGAGTATTCTTGCAATAGGACTTACAACTTCTACCTATCTTATCAAAAATCCACAAAAAAATAGGTTTAGGCTTGGTAAATCATATTAATAAGGGCATAAAGGCTTTCATTCTAGAAATTTTGCTAAAATCCAAAATTCTTTGTATTTAATGATGAAATTATAGAAATTCTAATGGATAGATTGAAAGATTTTTTTTTATTTCAATGAGAAACTAATTAGAAAAAAAATGAGTTCTATATTGCAACTGAGAAAAAACAGTTCCAACTCTTTCAAGCTTTGTTTCTATTGGGCAAAGCAAGAGTTTATTGTTAAAAAAATCCCCAATGATACTACCAAACGAAGTCCATTTTAATGAAGATTCTAATGTTCCTAAATTCTATGGACTCTCCCAATCTCGACGATTTGCGAGAAAATAACTATTATTCTTTTAACTTCCCTATTATTTAAAGTTAGCCGCCATGGTGAAATTGGTAGACACGCTGCTCTTAGGAAGCAGTGCTCAAGCATCTCGGTTCGAGTCCGAGTGGCGGCATTCTCAAAAAAGAATACAATAGATTAGAAAATGGATTCAATTCGAAATTTCCAATTTTGTAATGGGACCTTCTCCTTATGCTATTTGCAACTTTAGAACATATACTAACTCATATCTCTTTCTCAACCATTTCAATTGTGATTACAATTCATTTGATAACCTTATTAGTTCGTGAACTTGGGGGATTACGTGATTCGTCAGAAAAAGGAATGATAGCTACTTTTTTCTCTATAACAGGATTCTTAGTTTCTCGTTGGGCTTCTTCGGGACATTTTCCATTAAGTAATTTATATGAGTCATTGATCTTCCTTTCATGGGCTCTGTATATTCTTCATACGATTCCTAAGATACAGAACTCTAAAAATGATTTAAGCACAATAACTACGCCAAGTACTATTTTAACGCAAGGCTTTGCCACGTCGGGTCTTTTAACTGAAATGCATCAATCCACAATACTAGTACCTGCTCTACAATCTCAGTGGTTAATGATGCATGTCAGTATGATGTTACTAAGCTATGCAACTCTTTTGTGCGGATCCTTATTATCCGCCGCTCTTCTAATCATTAAATTTCGAAAGAATTTCAATTTCTTTTTAGAAAAGAAAAAAAATGTTTTAAATAAAACATTTTTCTTTAGTGAGTTTAGTGAGATTGAATATTTCTATGTAAAAAGAAGTGCTTTAAAAAACACCTCTTTTCCTTCATTTCCAAATTATTACAAATATCAATTAATTGAGCGTTTGGATTCTTGGAGTTATCGTGTCATTAGCCTAGGGTTTACCCTTTTAACCATAGGTATTCTTTGTGGAGCAGTATGGGCTAATGAGGCGTGGGGATCCTATTGGAATTGGGATCCTAAGGAAACTTGGGCATTTATTACTTGGACCATATTCGCAATTTATTTACATAGTAGAACAAATCCAAATTGGAAGGGTACGAATTCCGCACTTGTAGCTTCGATAGGATTTCTTATAATTTGGATCTGCTATTTTGGTATCAATCTATTAGGAATAGGTTTACATAGTTATGGTGCATTTACATTACCATCTAAATGATTACATAACATAAAACCTTCGTGAAATGAAAGTTTTTCCATTTTTGTTTGATTTGAGAACCCTTGAACGCCTTCTCAAAGGGTTCTCAAAAATTCGAGATAGATCTAATTAGACTTTTTTACTTTTTTCTGAATTATTTGGTTTTTCCACTATGGAATATAGAGCGGACTAGTAAAAAAAAAATTATTTAGGATAATAATTGGATAAGAGAGCCTCTACCTTGTCAACCGATAGCGAGAGAACAAAATCTGGATAAATACCAATTCCTATTACTGGTAAAAAGATACAGATTAAAAGAAAGAGTTCTCGTGGTCCAGAATCCACCAAATTTGCGTTTGGAACATGAAATAGCTTGTATCCATAGAACATCTGGCGTAACATAGATAATAAAAAAATAGGAGTTAATATCATTCCAATTGCCATTACAAAAGTAATTAGCATTTTTGGTATTAACAGAAATTTTGGACTAGTAATTAGTCCAAAAAATACTACTAATTCTGCAACAAAACCGCTCATTCCTGGTAAGGCAAGAGAAGCCATTGAAAAGCTACTAAACATGGTAAAAATTTTCGGCATTGGGATAGATATCCCCCCCAGTTCTTCGAGATAAACAAGACGCATTCTATCACAAGCCGTTCCCGCCAAGAAAAAAAGTGTAGCACCAATAAATCCATGGGATAGTATTTGTAAAATAGCTCCATTGAGTCCAATGTTGGTTATGGAACCAATTCCTATAATTATGAAACCCATGTGAGATACGGAGGAGTAGGCTATTCTTTTTTTGAAATTTCGTTGACCAAGAGAAGTTGAAGCTGCATAGATTATTTGCATCGCTCCTATTATTACCAACCAGGGGGAAAATAGATAATGGGCATGAGGTAACAATTCCATATTGATCCGAATCAATCCGTATGCTCCCATCTTTAATAGGATTCCCGCTAAAAGCATACATGTACTGTAATGCGCTTCCCCATGGGTATCTGGTAACCACGTATGTAGGGGTATAATCGGCAATTTGACAGCATAAGCAATAAGGAAGCCAAAATAAAATAGTATTTCCAATGTTGCAGGGTATGATCGATTAATTAATCTTTCCAAATCTAATCTTGGTTCGTTGGAACCATATAAGCCCATACCTAGAACTCCGATTAAGAAAAAAATGGAACCGCCTGCAGTATACAAAATAAATTTTGTAGCTGAATACAGACGCCTCTTTCCCCCCCACATGGATAAAAGTAAGTAAACAGGAATTAATTCTAACTCCCACATGATAAAAAAAAGTAAAAGGTCTCGCGAAGAAAATAATCCTATTTGACCACTATACATTGCTAGCATCAGGAAATAGAATAATCGCGAATTCCGGGTAACTGGCCAAGCTGCTAAAGTAGCTAAAGTAGTGATAAATCCTGTCAATAAAATAGATCCTAATGAAAGTCCATCGATTCCCAATCTCCAGTGGAAATCAAAGACATCTATCCATTTAGAATCCTCCTTTAATTGGATTAAGGGATCCTCCAATTGGAAATGATAACAGAATGCATAAGTCATTAGAAGGAATTCTAATAAACAAATAGATATAGTATACCACCTAACGATTTTGTTTCCCCTATGAGGTAAAAAGAAAATTAATGAACCTGCAAATATCGGCAAAACAACAAGTATTGTTAACCAAGGAAAATAACTCATGATAAAGTGATAAAGAGAAGATATGTTTTGACCAGAAAAGCCCGTGCTCGAAATAAGCGAGCACAGGCTTCCTCGGTAAAGAGGAATCAGACGATTCAAGTGGAGTTTTTTGTAACGTATCAATAAGATAGAGCCATGCTGCGGGTTGTTTCAGGCCCTAAATAAACGCGGACACTTAAAAAATCTGTTGGGCAGGCAGATTCGCATCTCTTACAACCCACACAATCTTCGGTTCTCGGCGCGGAAGCAATTTGCTTGGCTTTACACCCATCCCAGGGTATCATTTCTAATACATCTGTTGGACAAGCTCGTACACATTGAGTGCATCCTATACATGTATCATAAATTTTTACGGAATGTGACATTGGATCTATAAATTTTCCTTTTCAACATAAAAATTTTCGATCTGGTAAAAATGAAATTAGTACTATATGAGTCATATGTATTGTAGACACCAGACGAAGCAATGGTTTATCCAAACTTCAACAAATAAATAAATAAAATAATGCAATATATTTCTTAATCCGTTTGTGAGAAAGCGTGAAAAGAGCCAAGAGACTTGAATTTTTGGCTTCAACAATCATAATTATACGAATTGTACATACGAATTCGAATTAGCCAATTTATTGGCTATCGTCTTTTCAATATAAATTATTGCAATATTCAAATTGCAATATCAATGAATTGCAAAAATTCAATAAGTAAAAAAGAATACTATGTAATAACCTAATCAAAAAATAGATATTAAAATAATAAAATAATAAGAAAATAGTATTCGATTTCTATTCATCTTAATATTTGATATTATTATTATATGTGCGCCTTTGTTTAGAGGATTTTATGTCTAATTATTCAAAAAATTAGATTGATTGATACGAGTTGATTTCTTGTTACGATGGATGGAAGAAAGAATGGATAGTCCAATAGCTGCTTCAGCAGCCGCAAGGGCTATAACAAAAATTGCGAAAATGTCTCCTTTTAATTGGCGACTATCAAATAGATCAGAAAATGTTACGAGATTTAGATTAATTGAATTCAGTATAAGTTCAAGACATATTAGAGCTCTAACCATGTTTCGGCTTGTGATCAATCCATAGATACCAATCGAAAATAAATAGACACTAAAAAAAAGTACATGCTCAAACATCATTAACTAACTCCTTATCAATCTCGATTCATTTCAATATGAGGACAAGAATTGAACCGATTCCATTAATTAGAATAGAACAGTTACACAACAAAAGAGAAAAGAAGGTATTTGTTGGCAGTAGATGGGTTTTACTAAATCAAAATTGTGATTCTTTAGTTATTTATTTTCGATTTGAAATTCTAAGAATTTTGACTAATTCTAAGTATTTCTTATTGCCGAGCCATAGTAATTGCACCTATTAAAGAAACTAGAAGAATTATGGAAATGAGTTCAAACGGAAGATAAAAATCAGTTGCTAAATGAATCCCAATTTGTTGAACGTTATTTATGAGACCCTGTTCTACTATTTGGTTTGATCTTGTAGTCCAAAGAATTCCATACCATGACGTATCTGGGATAGTAGTCATTAGTGAAAAAAGAATAGTTATACAAACGAGTGAAGTGAACCCATCTCCAATAGTCCAATAATTCTTATTTTTAGACCATTCTGAGCCATTTACGAACATTACGGCAAATATGATCAAAACATTTATAGCTCCCACATAAATAAGAAGTTGTGCGACAGCTACAAAGTAGGAATTCAATAAAATATAGAATAAGGATATACAAACAAGAACTAATCCCAGCGAAAAGGCAGAATAAATTGGGTTGGTAAGTAATACTACTCCTAGACCTCCTAGTAGAAGAACAAATCCCCCAAATAGCACAAGAATCTCATGTATTGGTCCAGGTAAATCCATTATGGATAAGAAGAAATTAATAGTATAAAATTTTTCATGAACTTACTAAAACTAAAAGGTTCAAGGAAGGAAAAAGGGATTAGGATATTTTTTTGTATATAAGTTGTATAGTTAGAAATCACATCACGAAAATCTACTCTCATTTTAAATCAGGAATAATTTGCAATAAGCAGTAGTTATTCGTTTTTCTTTATAGTTAATAAAAAACTATTGGATTTTTCTAACAAAAAAGAAAAATCCTAGTAACTAATAATTAGTAACCGTTCTTGAATTCCAAGATTTTTCTTCGTCTATTTTACTTTGAGTCGAATTCCTAATTGTTTGAATTGTGTAATCTCCCATTATGGAGATTGGTAACCGACTCAAAGCAATTTGATTGTAATTCAATTCATGACGATCATAAGTAGAAAGTTCATATTCTTCAGTCATTGATAAACAGCTTGTCGGGCAGTACTCAACACAATTACCACAAAATATACAAACTCCGAAATCAATACTATAATTAAGCAATTGTTTCCTTTTAATATCCTTTTCAAATCTCCAATCCACAAGGGGTAGATCTATCGGGCATACGCGAACACATACTTCACAAGCAATACATTTATCAAATTCAAAGTGGATTCGCCCCCGGAAACGCTCCGATGTAATTGATTTTTCATAAGGGTAGTGAATCGTTATAGGTAAACGATTTGTGTGGGATAAGGTAATTATGAAACTTTGACCAATGTACCTTGCAGCGCGTATTGTTTGTTGACCATAACTCATGAACCCAGTTACCATAGGGAACATATTCTAAATATCTATGAAAAAGGTATGTTTCTTTCTCTTGTTTGAGAGAACTTTTGTGTTGAAAATATTCTTACTGTTATTGTATTATCTTATTTATAGTGAAACAAGTTGGGAAGAAGTTGTTAATAAGAGATTGCCCAGGGAAATAGGTAAAAGAAATTTCCATCCAAGATTTAATAACTGATCCATTCTCATCCTGGGTAAAGTCCATCTTATTGTGATAGAAATGAAGAGAAATAAATAAGCTTTAGTTAATGTAATAAGGATACCCATTGTCATTCCAAAAATTCCAACCATTTTATTCATTTGGAAAAATTCAAAAAAGGATATATAGGGAATAGAGAAATTCCACCCGCCTAAGTAGAGAACTGTTACAAATAAAGAGGAAACTAATAAATTTAGGTAAGAAACAAGATAAAATAAACCATATTTGATACCGGAATATTCGGTTTGATAACCTGCTACTAATTCTTCCTCTGCTTCTGGTAAATCAAAGGGTAATCTTTCACATTCTGCCAAAGAAGAAATTAGAAAAACCAGAAAACCTATAGGCTGACGCCAAAGATTCCATCCAAAAAAACCATATTTTGACTGTGCTTCAACTATATCAACTGTACTTGAACTGTTAGATAATCATAGTCGATGATAACATCACAGTTCCCACCGCTATTCCAAAACCGTACATGAAACCTTAGCTTCATACGGCTTCTCTATGATCAGAAAAAAGGAAAGGGTTGTTTCGTTTCGGTATTATCCCCCTGGGCATAGATAGAATTAGGTAAGATAAAATCGATTGGAAAGTCCTAAATTAGACCAAAGGAATTCCGTCTGCTAGAATAAGAAAAAGCGCTTCCGAATTGATCTCGTCCTTTATAATATAATGAAAATTTTTCTTTGTTCAGTAATAACTTAATCTTGGAATAAAACACTCGTTATAGCAATTAATAAATGAAAAGAATTAGGGATTAATTCATGAGGAATTCTGTATTAATATGAATAGAGGAAGGAAAGAATAAATAAATATCTTTTTTTTGTATTGCATTCCATATCTTTTGTCCTATTCTTCTTTCCCCGGGGAAGGGTACTTAAAAAGAAAAAAGGAATAAAGGATTAATTCGTTCTTGATAGCCATTTCTTTAACAAGTGAAAGGGAACATACTCTGGATCGGAATCCGAAGAAAGTACTACTTGATCATTTCCACCAATTTCAAGTCCTTATTATGATTCCTTTTATGAGGAAAAATCTCTAATGCCTTAGATTCCCTCATTACTAATCCTTTATGTACTTTAGTGTTCCTAACCCCTCACTAATTTTTGATGGATTCCCCTTATGATTCTAAGTTATAGTAATAACTCGGAATATTCTAGTAATGGAATTCCATATCGCGAATCCTTTATTCTTGCCCGCTTCAAGATATGATGACTAATCAAAAAATCTCAACCTTGGGGTAAAGAGTTTACACTACTTATGTTTACTTCAACTTTTTTCTTGTACGTAGGAAATGAGATTTTTTCTTTTTACTACAAATTAATAAGCTGTTTTGTTTCACTCATATAGCTATCTAGTTTAACTTACCAACCCGAATACAGAATAAGAAAAGGAAGATAAATATTCAATGGATTTTGGAGGAAAAAGATCCTATTTTAACGAATCACACGTAGAGATATTGCTAGCACACAAAAAGTTAATGGTATTTCATAACTAATAGATTGAGCAGCAGCTCGTAGACCGCCTGAAAAAGAATATTTATTATTTGAGCTATATCCTGCCATAAGAAGACCAATAGGAGCAATACTTGAAATGGCAATCCATAAAAAAACACCAATACTAAGATCGGCTAAAACAAAACGATATCCCAAAGGGATAACTAAAAAACTTAATAAAATTGATATGACCGCTATAGAAGGTCCAATGCTAAATAAAGGAATATCTCCTCGGGATGGCAGGATATCCTCCTTAAAAAGTAGCTTAGTTCCATCGGCTATAGCTTGAAGCAGTCCCAGGGGGCCAGCATATTCAGGACCAATACGTTGTTGTATCGATGCGGATATTTCTCTTTCTAACCACACAATTACGAGTACTTCTATTGTGATTCCCAGTAGGAGGGTCAAAATGGGTAGAATCCATATCAGTCCATAGACTTCTTTTAATAATTCCGATTTCGAAAAAGAATTGATAGTTTCTATCTCTACCCTATCTATTATCATTTCAACGATCAACTTCCCCCATAATGATATCTATACTACCTAATATCGTCATGATATCAGCCAATTTCATTTTTTTAACTAGTTGAGGAAGAATTTGCAAATTAATAAAACCGGGTGGACGAATTTTCCATCTCCAGGGGAAAAGACTATCATCTCCTACCAGATAAATTCCTAATTCACCTTTTGGAGCTTCCACTCTTACATAAAGCTCTTGCTTTGACAATTCAAAATTGGGCGAAGGTTTTTTACCAAGAAATCGATATTCAAAATCATTCCATTCGGAATTCTTTGTTTTCTTAAAGCGTCGGACTTCTAAATTCTCATAAGGGCCTCCAGGAATTTTCTCTACAGCCTGTTGAATAATTTTGATGGATTCCCTCATTTCACCCATTCGTACTAAATAGCGAGCTAATGAATCCCCTTCTTTTTGCCATTGGACTTTCCAATCGAATTGGTTGTAAGACTCATAAGGATCAACTTTACGAAGATCCCATTGTATTCCAGAAGCTCGTAACATCGGTCCCGATAAGCCCCAATTTACTGCTTCTTCTCCGCTAATAAAACCGACTCCTTCAACTCGTTCTAAAAAAACGGGATTCCGTGTAATAAGTTGTTGATATTCAACAACTCCTCGTAAAAAATAATCACAGAAATCTAAACATTTATCGACCCATCCATAAGGTAGATCGGCGGCTACCCCTCCGATGCGAAAGTAATTATGCATCATTCGCATACCTGTAGCAGCTTCAAATAGATCATATATCAATTCTCTCTCTCTAAAAATATAGAAAAAAGGGGTCTGTGCGCCTAGATCCGCCATAAAAGGTCCAAGCCATAACAAGTGAGAAGCTATACGGCTCAACTCTAACATAATTACCCTAATATAGCTGGCTCTTTGGGGTATTTGAATATTCTCCAAGAATTCTGGTGCATTTACCGTTATTGCTTCTGTAAACATAGTAGCTAAATAATCCCACCGTGTTACATAAGGTAAGTATTGTATAATAGTTCGGTTTTCCGCGATTTTTTCCATTCCTCTGTGTAAATAGCCTAATATGGGTTCACAATCAATAACATCTTCACCATCGAGAGTAACGATCAGTCGAAGAACACCATGCATTGATGGGTGCTGAGGGCCCATATTGACTATCATGAGATCTTTTCTTGTAAGCGGTAGACTCATATCCTTTCTTCCTTAATTCATTATTCCATGAAAATGGATTATTCCATGAATTCCTCAAAACGAGGCTCATCAAAATGAAAAATCTAAGACTACTATAAGACTACTAATAAAATAAGAAAAAAATTCGAACGATTAAATTACTTCTCCCGAATATCCAACTGACTGATTAATTTCTTATAACGTACTCTATTTTTCTTTGCCAAATAAGCCAGCAAACGTTGACGTTTTCCCAAAAGTCTTCGTAGACCTCTTTCCGATGAAAAATCTTTTTTGTGTAATTCCAAATGTGAAGCAAGTCTCCGTATCTTATTGGTGAAACTGAATACTTGAAATTCAACAGAACCCCTGTTTTCTTCTTTTTCTTCTTTAACCATAAATCCCAAAATTTTTCTACCTCCTTTCTTTTTCATGTATTTTTCTGATCAGGAAAAATACAAAATTATGTCAGTTATTTTGAAGTTATTCTAATCTCGTACACACAAAAATTTGCAATTATTCATCTACTACTGGAATTTGGATTTATTTTATCGATGCAAATTGGATTTGGATAGAAGGGTACATTCTTTTATTTTAGATAGAAGAAACATTTCTTCTATCTAAAATAAAAGAATTTTGCTGATTTATTTATTGCTATATCCAATTTATGGAATTGATACACCATTTAATTGATATCGTTTAGCAAAATGAAACACAGCATATGCATCCATCTTTCGGCTCGAGAATTTCACGGGATAGAGATATGGTATAAGAAATAGGCTATTAAGTAACTCTAAATGAATTGTGGATACATCTGTATCCTTAACATACTGAAACGACTGCCATTATTCGTATCAAACCAATAGCGATTCATACAAGCTAAATCTTCTAATCAATGGTGGGCCAATAATGAATTTTTTTGCATATGTATTAAGACGCTTGGCCTGATTTCGAAATTGTCCAGAGTTTTTTATGTTGTTTTCATTGCAAAATGATGGACCTCCTTCCGTAACTTTCCAATTACGAGTACGAGAATTGAAAGACATGAAAATTCTCAATTCTCTACGGCGTCTAGGAGATAGATAGAATATTTTCAGGAACAAGAAAATCAGAAGAATCTTTCTCTCTATTCACTACCATTCCGCGTCTTCGACTTCTATTAGTTTCTTTTCTTCTTTAATGCAATAGCTATAGTTTGATATAGAATCCATTTCTCAAAGTAATGGAAACCATTCTCGTATAGGAAATGGTTCGAAAATCGCTATTCCATCTTTTAGGTATCGTGAAAAGTGATACCTGTGAAGATCGTGCATTTCAGTCACATTCAGATCCGCTTTTCGAGTCCATGATATAACCAAATTGGATGGATCTTCCACCCGTTTAGCTAAGAAAGAATAGATGCAGAGGTGGATAATAGATCGATATGAAGATCATGAGCTGCCCCATAATGAAACCGCCAGTAGTCGCGAATATCTCCTTCTTCCCTAATCCAAGATTGAAGAAAGAAGATCTAAGAGGGACCTATGGAGAATGTGGTCAGAAATCCATAATAGAGTCCGACCACAACGACCGAATTAATTATCCTCATCGAGAAACTTAGACTACTAAGTAGAAAAGGTAGAAAAGATTTGAAAATCATGGCATGGGTCTCCTTTTTTTCTTTCTTTAGAGTTTTCTATATGCACAATTTCTCGATGTTTCGATGAGAATTTCTTGACTTTCCATATATAGAAAGAGATAGACTATAAATGACATCTCTTATGTAAATAAGACCAAAGGGATGGATATTAAATGATAGGAAGTGCTAGGAAGTGAAATAGAATGAAATAGAGCCACTTTGGGCTTCCCTATGAAATGAGGCATGGAACGGAGTCACTACGAAGAAATTCCGGGAGTTACGAAAGAAGCTTCGGACTCATATTGTTCATGGGTTGAGAGCGGGAGTTGAACTCTAGGAGGTCGAATCTCCCCTTGTTCCTCAGTAGCTCAGTGGTAGAGCGGTCGGCTGTTAACTGACTGGTCGTAGGTTCGAATCCTACTTGGGGAGATTTGATTCATTCTTTAATGTAAGAATAAA